CAATACGGCCCGTTGCTTCTCGTGGATTTTCATAACCCTGCTGTGCAAAAATGGGATAGGCATTTGAAATGGGTGCCTGAGTTATTATATATATCATGAGCGATAGGGAAATGGATCGAGTAATCTCTTTCTTTATCGACGAAAAGGTTTTTTTAGTTTGCATGGTCCAATCATTGATCCCGAAATTTTCTACAATAAAATTAGGTAGGTCGCTAGTAGAGTTCCCTATCTATAATTTTGCTATTTACTGAAATAATTTTTCTGAAATATTGGAGAGATCCCTTGGCTGGGTAGAAAGAATAAGTACAATTTTGAGTGTTTTGCTTATGGACAAAGTAACAAATATTATAATTGGGTCGTTCAATCATTTTTCAGTCATTCATTGAATGATAAATCACTACAAGTGAAGGAGATACACGATTTAAATAACGAAAGATCCAATATTTAAAAATTGTATCTAAAATGACTGGAAAAGTAGAAACAAGACCGGATATAATTTGATCATTATGAGCAAATCCAAAATCTTTGTAGACAGAGCCAATCATTAATTCCCAACCGTGGGGCGAATGGAATCCTATACATAAATCAGTTAATAAAAGAATAGAAAAAGCTTTTATTGTGTCGCTTAAGTTATATAGGAATTCTTGAATCCAAGAGTTAAGAATAACAAGTTCTTCATTACCTAGAATAGAATAACCACTTAGAATAACGAAACAGATTATATTTGTCGAGAAGTGTAAAATTGTATGGATACGATCCTCATTGTGCATCTTGATCAATTGGGTCGTTTCTTTGTAGATTTCGACGCGAAGCTTTTGTAAATGCGTTTCTGGGTATTCCTTTATCATTTCCTCCAAACGAAGGAGTTCCTCCAAGTCTATGAATTTTTTTAGAATACTCTTTTCTTGAATATCATTCAAAAAAATTTCGGATTGCCTAATATTCCACCAATTAGTAATCCAAGATTCCAGACTTTTTTTAAATGAGAGAGAGATCCACCAAGGCAAAAATACTATAAATGCAAGATATAGAAGGGAAATGAATACTTTCTTTTTTGCCATTTTTCGTCTGTGAATTTTTGAAGTTTAAATGAACTCACCCCATGCGTCGACTCTATATGATACTAATATTTCTATCAAGCATAAGTTATATCCCAAGTCATCGAGCCCATTAATCTATTGCGAGGTTTTTATTTGTGATGCAGTATAGCGGTTAGGTTAGTCCTTGAATCTAGAAAGAATACAGAAATAGAATAAGAAAGAGCCCACTTCAAATTAATATTAGTTGGATTTCGAGACGAAAGAACTCCCGTTCTATTAAAAAAAATATCAAATATTAAAATAAAAAAAAATTATGGACACAAAAAATTTCGTTTTAGGGTTGCTTCGTATACGTTTACTTTGGCTCGAATAGGCGTTCAGAACAAACTTCCGTTAAGTTATGGTATAGAAAAAAAAAAGAGGGTTCTTGAGTTTTTTCCCTCTTGCAAAGTATTCATTTTTCAGTTCCTTTTTTCAAAATACTTCAATTGGTACGCGCAAGAAATAGGCCAATTCAGCAGCTTTTTGCTCAATTTCTCGTGGAGTCAAATTCTCATCAGTACGCGTCAAGGGAATGGCCCCCTGGCCTCTGATTTCCATATAAAGGACCCGACGAGCAAAAAGACCCTCTTTATTTTCTATTCTGATGGACTGAATATCTTTCATAAGGAATCGCAGAAATATGCGACGGTTTTTTCCAGGAAATCCCCAACGAAAAATACACACTATGCCCTCTTTTATATCGAATCGATCATAACCACTACCTACATTCCACGAAATTGTGCACCACAAGTAGGAGCTAATAAAAAGACCCGCGATCCCATAGAAAGACATCACGATCCCCTGCGGAAAAAAATTTATTTGCTGAGAAGGAAATAAAGATATAAAATTCCTACCAAAATAACTGGAGGTTCCAACCAATACAAACCCTAATGAACCTAAAAAAAGAATAAGGGCCCAACCGAAATTACTTATTTTTCGAGATCCCGCTATAAGTTCTATCCATATACGTTCTGATCGCCAACTCATACTCTCACTAGACCTAGTTGTATTTTATTGGAATTGGAAGAATAACAAAAATAAATTTGATTTTACTTTTTTTGTTTCCGAAGTAACTCTCATCAACCAGCACTACTATGATGTGAACCTTTTAGAAAAATTCATCGAATTGCTTAGATCCAAACTAAAATAATAACATCTCTTTCATATGATTTCCTATAGATATCCACATATAGATATATTGACTTTCCATTTCCGAAATTCTCCCCGATACCGATCCATTTGAAAATTGTTAGAATTCATTTACCCATATATCATGTTTACACATACATAAGAGCTTAGGCTCGAAAGAAGCCACATGTTATACCATATTCTACTAAATAGATATGGGTGTTATGATCAAAGTCAGTTTTGAAAAAAAAAAATGGATAAGAGTTGTCCCTATAGTATCTAAAAAATCT